ATGGAAATCAATTGCGTCCAATAGGATTTGAACCTATACCAAAGGTTTAGAAGACCTATGTCCTATCCATTAGACAATGGACGCCTTTCAGTCCCATTCCGAAAATTTTGGCGCATTTTTCTTTTCGATCTCTTCTTCGGAAAGCATAAAGAATATCTGATAGACCTTCAGGACTTTACCATTCAATTTGGCGACGTATTAATTAAAGTTTCCTTACTTATACTTAATGCATCGCCGAGTTGATATTCTCATTGATAGAATTAGAATATGGAGCGGGTAGCGGGAATCGAACCCGCATCGTTAGCTTGGAAGGCTAGGGGTTATAGTCGACGTCGATTCATACTTTTTAACGCCGCTAATTCAAAACCGAACATGAAACTTTGGGGTCATTCGGCTCCTTTATGGACGATGGATAGATTCCCAGATAGAAGCCGCAAGCGAAATAAAAAAATTCGACCCATAACATCTATGTCAGCTTTTTTGTCTGAGTGAATTCAAAACAATTCGCTTTCTAGATGATCCCTCTAGAAGAGGGGGATTCTAACAATCCCCATTTTTATAGTTACTTCGTTCTCTATTTCTATTTGAGAGAATCCTTAGGAAAAGTTTTTTGTTTCCCCCGAGCTAAAATAAAAAAAAATCGAATATAAATATGTTGATGTCTTTAGTAAACTAAAGTTATCATTTAATAGCTATTTTGCTTCAATCGAACCTATAAAAAACCTAATTTGAAGATTTAGTTACGATTCCAACTAGACTTTTCTATCTTTATCCATGGATCCTTTACTTATACTTAAAAAATTGGAAGTATGGATCCAATTCAAAAACAAAATTATGTTTCGTAATTTAATAATCAAAAAATTCAATTTCGAATTGACTCTTGGATACAAATCACGAGAACGGATATTTTTCCCCGAATCTTTTTCGTTTCATTTTAGAGTGAAAGGGTTCAATTTTAATCCTTTTAAGAAATAAAGTTTTTGATTGGAATATCAATGAAAATGAAGGACCCCTTAACTATTAAGGGGATTACTTGAACGAATCACACTTTTACCACTAAACTATACCCGCTACAATGGGATTATTGTATAAAAAGATCTTTTTGTCGAACAAGAGAATCGGATGTAATCAAGATAGAACAGAAATTCAAAATAATCATGAAATGAAAATTCGAAATTGGAACGTTGACGTCTTTGTCAGGAGTCCTAATGCAATTAGAAAAGGGGGAGTTATTTCGATTAAATAACTAAATTAAAAAATTCATAAAAAAAACTCCTTTATTGGACGAATTTTGACAGATATGGCTCAACAAAACAACTTAAGTCATAAGACAAAAAGAAGTGGATTTGGATTGTGAAAAAATCCCTAGTTCTTTATTTCCTTTTTTTCAGTATTTTTTAAAGAAATGGAAATAAAAAAAAAAGAAATGAAAGAATAATAAGAAATGACACTTTGATTCTAATTCTCTATCATCATAGGAATGGAAATAGTACTTCTTTTTCTTGTTCTTTGAATCCAATAAGAAGTATTTCATTTTTGGGTTTTCAAATAAAATCCAAATAAAAATTTTTGGTTTATGTTAGGGTTCGCATTTTTTCTATGGTTGGCGGTATGTTTCATTAGAACAAAAAAAGTGCCTGGCTGGATACTGACCAGGCCAGGCCGTCGAAGTGGAAATAAAAAGGGCCCCGTTGAACGAAATTAAAGAGATACTCTTTTCTTTAGTTTTTTCTATTTTATCTCTTTCGAATGCTCCCTGTCTTTGAATTTTCTATAAACGATAGAAATGGAATTGCTGATACAGTGCGATCTATTTATATAATAGAATACGCAAGACAATAAAAAAATATTCTATAAGTTATATTTTCTATGAGCTATATAATCAAATTCCTTTCTATATTCTCTAGAATATCGAGAATATAGAAAGTAAAGATATAAAATAAAGCAAAGGCGGTTTTTTTCAAGTATTATTTTTTGTGTAATGTAACATAGTAATTATTTTTTTTTTTTTTTCAATTAGGAGAGATGGCTGAGTGGATTAAAGCGTCGGATTGCTAATCCGGTGTACGAGTTATTCGTACCGAGGGTTCGAATCCCTCTCTTTCCGTTTTGGTCGACCGCTTCGTATCTTTTTTAGTGAACACTTTTCCTTAACAGATAGTAACAGATGTGGAATTGAGAAAACCCTAAGAACATTTATACGACTAAAGCAAGCAACCCCTTCTTTTTTTTATTCTTCGCGTCCGGGATTACGCCCTGGATCATTAGACAGGAATCCGAAGATGAAGAGAGAAACAAAGAATATCACTACAGTGTAAACAAAGAGTTTGAGAGTAAGCATTATACAATCTCCAAATAATTTTTGGGGGTAAAAGGAAAAAAATAGATTCTATATTTTTATACCACATATCCGATTTTGACATCAAGAAATGAAGTTTTTTTTAGAATTTCGATTCTATAAATAGAAAAGAGTTTTCAGAAATTAACCCAATTCGAATTCAACATTGTGGTTGGCTCTAAGAGGGATCAAAATAGATCGCGGCTCCCCAAGAATTTCACTGTTTAAATTGAGGTGAGGGTTCGTTCATATTGTAAGACTCATCTGATCTTCTCAATTGTTATAATTTTTTCTCTAACTCGGATAAATCATGAAATTTTCTAGCCCAATATTAAGGGTTTCATCGAAAACTTACAGCAGCTTGCCAAACAAAGGCTAAGAGAAAAAATAGAACAGGTATTACTGGCATAACATCTACAATTGGATTCAAAAAAGCATAGGCCTCGGGCAATTTGGCGAATAAAAAACCACTCAAATAAAGGGCAGAATTAAGACAGATATACATTAAACGAAAGATATTAAACATAACAAACCTTTTTTTTGGAGGGAATTGGATTTTGATTGATTTATTAATATCTTATTGATATAAGATAAAAAGGAAGAAAAGAAAGTAAGGTAGCCAATAAAAATACTTCTTGGAACCGAACCAATCAAAACCAAAATCCTTCTATTCTCGTGTCAGAATTGAAGAAATCATACTTTCATACAATATCTTAATTGAATTCTATGTAATGATCAATAAATTCAAAGTTTTCTTTTAGACTTACATGTGCCACAATCCTAAACTAAAACAATAATCAAATTTTAAGGTTTGGACTGGAATTGACAAATAACCAATACCAATAATACTGTTTATTAGTACCAATAGAAATTGAAATGGGGCGTCGCCAAGTGGTAAGGCAACGGGTTTTGGTCCCGGTATTCGGAGGTTCGAATCCTTCCGTCCCAGGCCGGGCAGAATCTAAAAATTTATAAGGAAACAATGACTTAATCTGGGCCTTTTTGTCTTTATATCTATAAAAAAAGTCTAGCATCCCGTAAAATAAGATCTTTTTTTTAGGATTCAGCATCCCCCCAGAAAGAATTCGGGGTGGGGGTAGATAAGAGTTAGGGAGCACTGAAAGATACCGATTGGAATATCCGTGTCGGTCCAAATCTCAGTAACCAATAATCCTGTTCCACATGGAATGGATTTTCTTTGACCTTAACCTAAAAATTTAAGGTATTTTGTCTTGGGCTTTATTTAATGACTAAATGAATAATTGTAAATCTCGGGAATAACAATTGGGGCGGGGGTGATTCATATAGTCTATTTAAATTTTACATTATTTTCAATTTTTTATTCTGATTTGATCTTTCATTTCGGGATTCCGGATGAAAGACTAACAACCTAAAAATTTCCTCCATCTACAAGGAAAAAGACTGTGTATAGACTTAAGCAATGACTATTCATGATTCCATAATGGAATCAATTACATACCAGTTCCAAACCAGAGAAATGTTATGGTAAAACTTCGTTTGAAACGATGTGGTAGAAAGCAACGTGCGACTTGAAGGACATGATCCGCTGTGGATTTGCATCCACCATTTTTATTTTCTATGAATGGGCTCTTGGCTCGACATTCTTTCTTCTGTTCTATTAGAATCCTCACCCTTTGTTGGGTTAATGTAACTAGGACAGGATGGAGCTCGAGTAAAAGAATTTCTTCATTTCTCAGGGGCAAGGATCTAGGGTTAATACCAATCAATAAGTTGGAAAAAACTTCGTAAGTAAATTTTGATATAGAAATCGAAAGGATCTGATTCGAGCAATTAAAAAATCCAAAACAAAAGCAAGGGGAAATTTTGTTGGAATTGGGAAAACTCTTTCCATCAAAAGTTTATCCCGTAGGGATCAATTGTTCGTATGATTCTTTGATAGAAAGAAATAAAAAGAGGGTGTGTTGCTGTCTTTTTTTTTTTCAAAATTGAAAACTAAAAAAAAACTTTAAAGATCACCGAGGTAATGTCTAAACCCAATGATTTAAAGAAAAGATAAAGGATCCTGGAACAAGGAAATACCATTTTCAATTATCTCAACAACTCGATCAGAATGAAAAATAAAAAAATCGATTCGATTCGAAACGAGACAAACAAAAAAGGAAAGTGGCTTGAGACCGCTCAAAAAGGAAATGAAATGCCTAAGGGTTTTCGTTTGGGCTTTGAAACTTATCCAACTTGAGTTATGAGAATACGGGTGCTTTTTTTTTCTTTTCTTTTTAGAAAAGAAAAAAAAAAGAAGGACTTAAATCTCTAATTGATTTGATTATTTTATAGAGTTATTTTCAATTTTAATTTTATACATAGACATAACTATCACTTATAACCATTTTTTTCTCGAGCCGTACGAGGGGAAAACCTCTTATACGTTTCTAGGGGGGATATTCTTCATCTATATCTATCCCAATGAGCCGTTTATCGAATCGTTGCAATTGATGGTCGATCCCGAAGAGAAGGAAGAGATCTTCGGAAAGTGGGTTTTTATGATCCGATAAATAATCAAACCCATTTAAATGTTCCTGCTATTCTATATTTCCTTGACAAGGGCGCCCAACCTACAGGAACCGTTCATGATATTTCAAAGAAAGCGGGGGTTTTTACAGAACTTAGTCTTAATAAAATGAAATTCTATTAAGGAATAGAACAAAGGGTGTGGGGGAATCTTATATAGTTTTGTAAATTTTTTTTTACTATTTTACTACCCCCACACCCTTTGTTCTATTCATACCTCTTTCTTTTCGGTTTTTTCAAGTATTTATCGAAAGGGGTATTCCTAAAGTTTTTATTTATCTAATTCTTTAGATATTCTTTATTAATTTCGATATTTAGTATACCTTTTTATTAATATATAAAATTCTATTTGTTATTTTGATTTTACTTTTATTTTGAATTTAATAAAGAAACAATTCACTCTTTTTGTTTTCCTCATTTTATTTCTTTTTTTTTTTAGTATTTTTGCAATCTTGATATTCAACGTCATGTTGACAATAGTGTATTGAACAAATATAATTTGATCGTGGAGAAACGGACTCATTTATCTCCGTCCTATAGGTTTTTTCTTTTTATATTCAGAATCAATTCGAAATTCTTTTTTTCGAGTTCTTGCTAGTTTAATATTGTGATTCCGTTGTGAAATTCAATTTCGTTTATTTCTTTTTATTACGATTCTATCTACCCATTCGAATTCTTTGGGTTGCTAACTCAATGGTAGAGTACTCGGCTTTTAAGTACGGCTAGCATCTTTTACACATTTCTATGAAGCAAAGATTCGTCCAAATCTTCGGGAGAGTTTGTAAGACTACGACTGATCCTGAAAGGAATGAATGGAAAAAGCAGCATGTCGTATCAATGGATAATTATGAGAATATTTTATTCTTTTTCAATCGATACAAAACCAAGTTTGAATTCTTGGCGCGGAACAAAAGAAATTGAATTTAAAGTTGGGTTGAGTGAATAAATGGATAGAGCCCTAGGGTTCCAATTAGAGGGAAACAAAAAGTAACGAGCTTCGTTTCTTAATTTGAATGATTATCCGATCTAATTAAACGTTAAAAAGATATTAGTTCCTAGCGCGGGGAAAGGGTTTCCCATGAGTGAATTATCGATTTATTTAATGAGTCCTAAGTATTCGTGAATCCCTATTGTGGGTTGTAGATGAATGTGTAGAAGAAGCAGTATATTGATAAAGAAAGATAGTTGTTTTTTTCCAAATCAAAAGAGCGATTGGAGTGAAAAAATAAAGGGTTTCTAACCACTTTGTTAGAGTATAACAAACATAAACCAATTAAATTAACTGCAAATGAGAGGATAGAGAATCCGTTGATGAGTTGACCCGTTTTCAAGGTATCTACTTTTTTACTACAATACTTTGTTTTCACGGTATCGCACTATGTATTGTTTGATCGCCCACTAACTTCCTTACCCCTGTTCCTTTGTTTTCAATCGAATTTCAAATGAAGGAATTTCAAGTCTATTTCGAACTAGATAGATCTCAACAACACGACTTGCTATACCCGCTTCTTTTTCGGGAGTATATTTATGCACTTGCTCATGATCATGGTTTAAATAGCTCGACGATTTCATTGGAAAGTGGGGGTTATGACAATAAATCTAGTTCACTGAGTGTGAAACGGTTAATTACGCGAATGTATCAACCGATTAATTTGAGTATTGCTACTAATGAGTCTAACCAAAATCCAATTTTTTGGCACAACAATAAGTTGGATTCTCAAATTATATCAGAGGGATTTGCTGTTGTGGCGGAAATTCCATTTTCCCTACGGTTGGTAGCTTTTTTAGAAGGGAAAGAAATTGAAAAATCTCATAATTTTCAATCAATTCATTCAATATTCCCTTTTTTCGAGGATAAGTTGTTACATTTAAATTATGTGTTAGATGTACTACTACCCCACCCCATTTGTCCCGAAATCTTGGTTCAACTCTTTCGATACTGGGTAAAGGACGCCTCTTCGTTATATTTATTACGGTTCTTTCTACATGAGTATTTTAATACGAATAGTCTTATTACTCCAAAGAACTCTATTTCTGTTTTTTTAAAAAGCAATCCAAGATTGTTATTGTTTCTATATAATTCTCATGTATATGAATATGAATCCATCCTCTTTTTTCTATGTAACCAATCCTCTCATTTACGATCAACATGCTCTCGAGTCTTCGTTGAGCGAATGTATTTCTATGGAAAAGTCGAACATCTTGTTGAATTCTTTGCTAAAGATTTTCAGGACATTTTATGGTTGTTCAAGGATCCTTTCGTGCATTATGTTAGATATCAAGGAAAATCCATTATGACTTCAAAGGATACGCCTCTTCTGATGAATAAATGGAAATATTATCTTGCCCGTTTATGGCAATGGCATTTTTACGTGTCGTCTCAACCAGGAAAGGTTCATCTAAACCACTTAGCCAAGTATTCTATCAACTTTCTGGGCTATCTTTCCGGCGTGCCATTCAATTATTTGGTGGTACGGAGTCAAATGCTAGAAAATTCATTTCTAATAGGGAATTCTATGAAGAAGGTTGATACGGCCGTTCCAATTATTTATCTGATTGGATCTTTGACGAAGGCACATTTTTGTACTGCATTAGGGCATCCTATTAGTAAG